GCTCTCACTAAAGAGATATCCATATAGATATCAATATATCACTTGTGACTTTATTTGTTACAAAACACTAATTTGAATCTCAAATTGAAATGATTAAAATGAAATCATAAGAAGGAATATGTAAGCTACCCACTTGATTTCCATGGGATTGTAGTTCAATTGGTCAGAGCACCGCCCTGTCAAGGCGGAAGCTGCGGGTTCGAGCCCCGTCAGTCCCGGCGAATTCAATAAAAAAAGACATCCACTCCCCTTTTTGTTTCTGGGCAAGGGGATCAAAATGGTTTCATTTATCTTTTTTTTTCTTTTTTTTTTCATCAAGCAAAAGAAAGGGGTATTTCCATTATTTTAACTAGCACCAATTGATGGTAGAGAGACATATGTAAATTAGGATAATTATTGAGAGCATTCAACACTTCAAGAAAGAGATACTGTATGGGGTTTCTGCTTTTTGTTAATTGATCTCCCATTAACTCGTGTAGTAAAATGGAATAGGATGGCGTATAATACGTTTGCCAAGAGTACCTAATGTATACTTTTATTTCTATGAAGTAAAGGAATTGAAAAAAGTTCGAATCCAACCAAGGAAAGAGGATATTTAAAAAATAAAGATAAAATTAGTCTTCCCTAATGAATATGCTCTTTTTAAAGATTAGAGCCGATGTTGAAGAAAAAACTCGCAAGAAAATTTAATTTTTAATTTTAATTTAATATAGTTAATTTTTTTGAATATTTTAGTTTTTTTACTGGGACTCGTCTTTATCACACTCCCCTTATTTGTTTTCCAAAAAGACGATAGACCCTTAAAAATTTTTGAAAATTTCAAATTGAACTTCGTACTTGTTTTCTCTATTTGATTTCTACTGTTTATTTAAGGTTCTTTATAAACTCTTTTTGTAAACAATCGAAGTAGAAAAGGTTTTTTATGATACTTCATCAGATGATTGTACAAGTAAAGTACTAGGTTGTAGAAAAGAAAGCGGGGAAAAATAAAAATAAATAAATATTTTTTGATTGGATCAGGTATCTCATTATGTATTCGGTGTGGATAAAGGATCTTCCTATGTTATACTATATAAATTCTTGACGATGAGTCGATTTCATAGCTACGCTATTGTTATTCATGATATTTCTTTCATTCAATATCATCGAAATCTAATTCATCTGAGTGAGTTTACAAGCGAAAGATTTCTCATCTCTATGGGATTAAATCCCGAGATAAAAAAAAATAATAATAATAAACGATTAAATTATGGAAGTAAATATTCTTGCATTTATTGCTACTGCACTCTTCATTCTCATTCCTACTGCTTTTTTGCTTATAATTTACGTAAAAACGGTTAGTCAAAATGGTTAATTTGAATACAATTTTACTATGCAATGAAAAAAAACAAAGAAAAAAGGATTTAAATTTCTCGTCTTAAATGAAAGGAATGCCTTAGACTCAGTAGTAGTATCCTAAGGGGCCCGCTAGTATGGTAGAAAGAGATCTCTTTCTACCATACTAGCCATTATGGTTATTGTAATGTATAAAGTACAAGTGAAATATCTTAATATAAAGGAATCCACCTATATCTCTTTTTTTTTATCAATATAAATAGAATATAAAATGTATGTACATACTTTCTCAATTTCATTTGTTTGTTTGATCCGTTTAATACAGATAATCCTAATTCGATGGAAACTTCTTTAGATTTCGAAAAGGGGTTACCCCATGAATGGTTAACCGTGTAAACCCTGATATAAAAATAGAAAATGAGTCAATAAAACAAAACAGAAATCCAATTTCTAAAAAAAAAATCTTAAAAAAAAATTGCCGAACGGTCTATAAAACTAAAACAATTGATACAGGTTGATAGAGTTTGATTATTACCGCAATTAGGAGTACTTCTAGAGTCCACCTCTTCCCCACACTACGAGAGAGAGGGAAAATGTAAAAACTACCATTAAAGCAGCCCATGCGAGACTTACTATATCCATGTGAATTCTGTCCCCTATTTCTATGAATATGAAGAAACTATTCCATTCTTGTTCACTAATAATAGTGAAATCACTGGTACAGAGTCAAAAAAAAGGGAGAGGTATTTGGTCACCATTGATGAACTACTCCAAAAAACACACTTATCTTATTCTTATAATGAGTTATTCTTATTATATTATAGAATTTCTATAATAGAATCGACAAGATGTAAACACAAGTAAACAGACACTTTTGAAGTATCCAAGGAATCTGACTCACATGTAGAAAGAATAAGACTTTTTTTTTCTTTTATCGTTTTTTTTTTCTTTTTGGAAGTAAAAAGAAAGGCAATTATTCATCTAATCTAATATTGATTGAATGTCTGAGCATTCCGAGACTTTCATTAGTCTGTATCCAAAGTATCTTAGGTCCTTTTCAAAACTATTAATTTAATTCCCCCTCTGGCTACCCAATCTAATTGAAGACTCAGTAAGTGGAACTAATTTTAGTAGTGTAAAGTAAAGATTTACGGATTTCCCCCCACCACTTTAAGTTTTCCTTGAATCTGATAGGCAAAACTTTAGGTTAGAGAAAGGAACCTCGAGAGCCAGGGGCTTAGAATCACGATAAAGAAAGTATCAAGAGTCTTTTCCTACGTTTGTTATAATAGGGGATTTCAAGTCTGTTGTTGAGGCGGCACCCGGATTTGAACTGGGGAAAAAGGATTTGCAGTCCCCCGCCTTACCACTCGGCCATGCCGCCAAAACGATAGAAACTAGATTCAAATTTTATCTTTTTTTTTCAACTCCGAAAAAAATATATAGTTTTTCAGTCACAAAATATAGAAGAATCCAGTATAAATCCGAACCATTAACTATTGACTGTAAATTCATGACTATTTTTGAATTAAAATCGACATTTTTTCATTTCTAATAATATTTTTTCATTTCTAATAATAAAAGCAAATCATTAGAAATGTATTTATAACCAATCTATAATCGAGTTTTTTCAATTAAAAATAAAAATAAATCTTCTTCTATTTCAATTATAACAGTAATTCTGAGTATATGTAAACCCCAGAATCAGAACATACATTACGTTGTGTTATAGAGCTATAGTTCTATAATGGGGTATTTTATCTCTCTAGGGATGCTTTTGAGGAGTAATTCTCAATAATTTTTTGTATTTCAATTTTTCATTGAATACATTGAAGAGAAAGTTTAATTTTTGATAGAGCACAGCATGTGCTGTCCCAATATAGAACTGTACCCCAATAAAAGAAGAAAAAGAGACGTATATATCTTATCTGTGCATTCTTTTTTATTTTAATAATAAAAAAAATTAATAACTAAAAAAACACAAGTTTTCTTACCTACTTCAATTCAATGATACTCTATTCAAAATAGGTAAAACTTTTTTCTGCAAATATTTTTTTGAACAATGAAATACAAATACATGAAAAAGTAAAGTGGTAAAAAAAAAGTTTTCTATTTATTATATATTTATCTGCTCGAACAGATCCAAGCATGAATAAATTTTTTATTTAATGGTATGCAATCGAATATGTAATATCATAGGTGAAAATGAAATTACTTTTTTTCTAGTCTTTACAAAACTCCATAAGTTCCAGTGGTATTTCTCAATTCTGTTACATTTGGATCTATTTCTTATAATTATAAAAAAATTCCAATTGAATCTAGTCTCCGTTCATACGTATTTCATACATTCCATATATCTTGGAGTTGGATAAAATTTCATGTGATTCAGTAAACAGAATAGAAATTCCATTATTGCTAGATCGAATTCTATGGATATGATTCGGTGAAGAATGAGAGATGGGATGGTATTTTTTCAATAAACGGATAAATGGGAAATTCAAAAAAGATGCTCGGGGATGGAAAAGAGGGAACATCTACAATACCCGGATTAAATCAGATACAATTTGAAGGGTTTTATCGGTTTATTGATCAGGGGTTAATAGAAGAACTTTCTAAATTTCCAAAAGTTGAAGATATAGATCACGAAATTGAATTTCAATTATTTGTGGAAACATATCAATTGGTAGAACCTCTGATAAAAGAACGAGATTCTGTCTATGAATCACTTACATATTCTTCTGAATTATATGTATCCGCGGGATTAATTTGGAAAACCAGTAGGAATATGCAAGAACAAAGAGTTTTTATTGGAAACATTCCTTTAATGAATTCCCTTGGAACTTCTATAGTAAACGGAATATACAGAATTGTTATCAATCAAATATTGCAAAGTCCTGGTATCTATTACCAGTCAGAATTGGATCATAACGGGATTTCGGTCTATACCGGCACCATAATATCAGATTGGGGAGGCAGGTTAGAATTAGAGATTGATAAAAAAGCAAGAATATGGGCTCGTGTGAGTAGGAAACAGAAAATATCTATTCTAGTTCTATCATCAGCTATGGGTTCGAATCTAAGAGAAATTTTAGAGAATGTTTGCTACCCTGAAATTTTCTTATCTTTCTTGACCGATAAGGAGAAAAAAAAAATTGGGTCAAAAGAAAATGCTATTTTGGAGTTTTATCAACAATTTTCTTGTGTAGGTGGGGATCCAATTTTTTCTGAATCCTTATGTAAGGAATTACAAAAAAAATTCTTTCACCAAAGGTGTGAATTAGGAAGGATTGGTCGCCGAAATATTAACTGGAGACTTAATCTTAATATACCTCAGAACAATATATTTTTGTTACCACGAGATATATTAGCAGCTGCCGATCATTTGATTGGGATGAAATTTGGCATGGGTACACTTGATGATATGAATCATTTGAAAAATAAACGTATTCGCTCTGTAGCGGATCTTTTACAAGACCAGCTCGGTTTGGCTCTGGCTCGTTTAGAAAATGTAGTTAAGGGAACTATAGGCGGAGCAATTAGGCATAAATTGATACCTACTCCTCAGAATTTGGTAACTTCAACTCCTTTAACAACAACTTATGAATCCTTTTTCGGATTACACCCATTATCTCAAGTTTTGGATCGAACTAATCCATTGACACAAA